GTTAACGTAGCTTAATTAACTAAAGCAAAGCACTGAAAATGCTTAGATGAGTAACTATTACTCCGTAGACATAAAGGTTTGGTCCTGGCCTTTCTATTAGTTATTAATAAACTTACACATGCAAGAATCCTCGCCCCTGTGAAAATGCCCTCAAACCATAATCTGGTACAAAGGAGCTGGTATCAGGCACACTATAAAGTAGCCCATGACACCTTGCTAAGCCACGCCCCCACGGGAAACAGCAGTGACAAAAATTAAGCAATAGATGAAAGTCTGACTAAGTTATATTATTTAGTCCTGGTAAATCTCGTGCCAGCCACCGCGGTCATACGATTGGGTCAAACTAATAGACAATCGGCGTAAAGTGTGTTTTAGAAATTATATTCCAATAGAGTCAAACTTTAACTAGGCTGTAAAAAGTCTCAGTTGCTGTAAGATATATGACGAAGGTAACTCTAAAAGCTCTGATTGCACGACAGCTGAGGTCCAAACTGGGATTAGATACCCCACTATGCTCAGCCTTAAACCTAAGAAATTATAAACAAAATTACTCGCCAGAGTACTACCAGCAACCGCTAGAAACTCAAAGGACTTGGCGGTGCCTTATATCCTTCTAGAGGAGCCTGTTCTATAATCGATAAACCCCGTTACACCTTACCAATCCTTGCCAAATCAGCCTATATACCGCCATCTTCAGCAAACCCTAAAAAGGAGGCACAGTAAGCATAAATATCAACATAAAAACGTTAGGTCAAGGTGTAGCTCATGGATTGGAAAGAAATGGGCTACATTTCCCCACACGGGACATACCACGAAAACTCATGTGAAATCATTAGTTAAAGGTGGATTTAGTAGTAAATTAAGAATAGAGTGCTTAATTGAATAGGGCCATGAGGCACGCACACACCGCCCGTCACCCTCCTCAAGTAATACTTATTAATTTTTTCATAAAACTTTTAATACCATTTATAAGAGGAGATAAGTCGTAACAAGGTAAGTGTACTGGAAAGTGCACTTGGATAACACAAAATGTAGCTTACTTCTAAAGCACCTAGTTTACACCTAGGAGACTTCAACCCACAATTGGACATTTTGAAACTAAAAATAGCCCAAAAAATCTAAATCCATTTTAAATATTTTTCACAAGTAAAACAAAACATTTACAACACTTGAGTATAGGAGATAGAAACTTTTTTACAGGCGCTATAGAGAAAGTACCGCAAGGGAAGGCTGAAAGAAGTTTATAAGTAGTAAATAGCAAAGCTTAACACTTGTACCTTTTGCATAATGACTCAACTAGAAAATGCTAGCAAAAAGAATTAAAGTTAGATGACCCGAAACCAGACGAGCTACCTATCAACAGCCTGCAGGGCGAACTCATCTATGTGGCAAAATAGTGAAATGATTGTCAGGTAGTGGCGAAATACCTATCGAGCCTGGTGATAGCTGGTTATCCGGGAAAAGAATATTAGTTCTAATTTAAGCTTTGCCAAATAGATATATAAAATATAATGCAAGCTTAAATAATAGTCTAAAAAGGTACAGCCTTTTAGACAAGGGATACAACCCCAATTAGAGAGTAAAATTTCATAAAACCACAATAGTTGGCCTAAAAGCAGCCACCAATTAAGATAGCGTTCAAGCCCAACAGTACTAGAAACTTAATACCACGATTAAGTAGAACTCCTAATATATAACCGGATTATTCTATTTTTTAAAATAGAAGCAATAATGTTGATATGAGTAACAAGAAACATTTTCTCCATGCACATGTGTATATCAGAACGAATAAATCACTGATAGTTATCAAAACAAGCATAACCACCCGCCAGTTTCTTTATATTAATTGTTAATCCAACACAGGTGTGCAATATTTAAGGAAAGATTGAAAGAAGTAAAAGGAATTCAGCAAACATAAACCCCGCCTGTTTACCAAAAACATCACCTCTAGCATATATAGTATTAGAGGCAATGCCTGCCCAGTGACTCTGGTTCAACGGCCGCGGTATCCTGACCGTGCAAAGGTAGCATAATCACTTGTTCTCTAAATAAGGACTAGTATGAATGGCTCCACGAGGGTCTAACTGTCTCTTACCTCCAATCAGTGAAATTGACATTCCCGTGAAGAGGCGGGAATAAAAAAATAAGACGAGAAGACCCTATGGAGCTTTAATTAACTAATTCACTAACATATCACACCTATCTAAAAGAAATAAACTTATAACTACTGAATTAGCAATTTGGGTTGGGGTGACCTCGGAGTAAAATTTAACCCCCGAGATTTAGATTATTGAGACCCACAAGTCAAAATTATATAAATAAATACTGATCCGCCACTGGCGATCAACGAAACAAGTTACCCTAGGGATAACAGCGCAATCCTATTTAAGAGTCCCTATCGACAATTAGGGTTTACGACCTCGATGTTGGATCAGGACATCCCAATGGTGCAGCAGCTATTAATGTGTTCGTTTGTTCAACGATTAAAGTCCTACGTGATCTGAGTTCAGACCGGAGTAATCCAGGTCGGTTTCTATCTATTTATAAGTCCCTCCTAGTACGAAAGGACTCGAGAGACAGGGCCCACTTACAATAAGCGCCCTAATAAAATATATGAAATAATCTTAACTTTACTATACATATTAAACATCCAAGATAAGGATATAGTTAAAGTGGCAGAGACCGGTAATTGCATAAAACTTAAGATTTTAGACTCAGAGGTTCAAACCCTCTCTTTAACAAATATTATGTATTTTATCAATTTATTAACTACAATTATTCCTATTCTATTAGCAGTCGCATTCTTGACTTTGTTAGAACGAAAAGTGTTAGGTTATATACAACTTCGAAAAGGCCCAAACATTGTAGGGCCATATGGACTACTGCAACCAATTGCAGACGCAGTTAAACTATTTACTAAAGAACCAATACAACCTCTAACATCATCACTTGCCCTATTTATTATTGCACCCACACTAGCACTAACCCTAGCACTAATAATATGAATTCCACTTCCCATACCGTTCCCATTAGTCAATATAAACCTGGGCATTTTATTTATACTAGCCCTATCGAGTCTAGCTGTTTACGCCATCTTATGGTCAGGCTGAGCCTCAAATTCAAAATATGCACTAATTGGTGCTCTACGAGCAGTCGCCCAAACCATCTCATATGAAGTAACCCTGGCAATCATTATTTTATCCATTTTACTCATAAATGGCTCCTTTACGCTATCAACGCTAATTACAACCCAGGAATATATTTGACTAATAATACCATCATGACCCCTGACCATAATATGGTTTATTTCAACTCTGGCCGAGACCAACCGAGCTCCTTTCGACCTAACAGAAGGAGAATCAGAGCTTGTATCCGGCTTTAACGTAGAATACGCAGGAGGTCCGTTTGCATTATTTTTCCTCGCAGAATACGCCAATATTATTATAATAAACGCTCTTACAATTGTCCTGTTTTTAGGGGCCTATAATAATCCACTATTCCCTAGTACATATGCCATTAATTTTACTATTAAAATTCTCTTATTTACAACTTTTTTTTTATGAATCCGAGCATCATATCCCCGATTCCGATACGATCAACTAATGCATTTATTATGAAAAAACTTCTTACCTCTCACACTAGCAATGTGTATGTGGCATGTATCATTACCAATTATCCTAGCAAGCATCCCACCACAAACATAGAAACATGTCTGATAAAAGAGTTACTTTGATAGAGTAAATAATAGAAGTTTAAGTCTTCTTGTTTCTAGAATTATAGGAATTGAACCTACCTCTGAGAACTCAAAATTCTCCGTGCTACCACACTACACCATATTCTAGTAAGGTCAGCTAAATAAGCTATCGGGCCCATACCCCGAAAATGTTGGTCATCACCCTTCCCGTACTAATTAATCCAATAGTATTTTCTTTAATTATCACAACAATAATTTCAGGCACACTATTAATTATAACAAGCTCACACTGATTTATGGTTTGAGTAGGATTTGAAATAAATATATTGGCTATTATCCCACTACTAACCAAACAGCATAATCCCCGATCCACAGAAGCAGCGACAAAATATTTCTTGACACAAGCAACCGCCTCTATGCTTCTTATGATAGCCGCAATTATTAACTTATTATATTCTGGCCATTGGTCTCTCCTAAAACTAATTAGCCCAACAGCATCCGCTATAATAACAATGGCCCTCGCAATAAAACTAGGTCTCTCTCCCTTCCATTTCTGAGTTCCCGAAGTAACTCAAGGCATCCCTCTATCATCAGGACTTATTCTATTAACATGACAAAAACTTGCACCATTTTCAATTCTATATATAATCTCACCTGTTATTGACTCAAATCTCTTAATAATTATGGCCCTCCTATCAATTGGCGTTGGGGGCTGAGGGGGACTAAATCAAACCCAATTACGAAAAATTATGGCCTACTCATCCATTGCTCACATGGGATGAATAGCTTCTGTTCTAACATATAATCCAACTATAATACTACTTAATCTCTACATTTATATTATAATAACAATCACTACTTTCCTACTCCTAATGATCAACTCAACAACTACAATAAACTCACTGTCATATATATGAAATAAACTACCTCTAATCACTATAATTATTTTAATTACCATAATATCTTTAGGGGGGCTGCCTCCGCTCACCGGATTTTTACCAAAGTGATTAATTATTCAAGAACTAGTAAAAAATGATAATATTATCATTTCCACTGTTATAACACTACTTGCATTACTAAACTTGTATTTTTACACCCGAATTACATACACAACATCACTAACAATGTTCCCCACAACAAACAACACAAAAATTACCTGACAATTTAAATATCCCAAACACTCAATTTACTTATCCCCAATAATCATTATCTCAACACTTACTCTCCCCACCTCACCAATAATAATAATTCTAGAATAGGAGTTTAGGTTATCTAGACCAGGGGCCTTCAAAGCCCCAAGAAAATATTGTTTATTTAACTCCTGTTAATAAGGACTGCAAGAGTTTATCTCACATCAAATGAACGCAAATCAATCACTTTTATTAAGCTAAGCCCTTACACTAGACTGATGGGACTTAAACCCATAAAACATTAGTTAACAGCTAAGCACCCTAAACAACTGGCTTCAATCTACTTCTCCCGCCGCGAGAAAAAAAAGGCGGGAGAAGCCGGGGCAGGATTGAAGCTGCTTCTTTGAATTTGCAATTCAACATGTTTTTTACACCACAAGGCTTGGTAAAAAGAGGACTCACACCCCTGTAATTAGATTTACAGTCTAATGCCTACTCGGCCATTTTACCTATGTTCATTAATCGCTGATTATTTTCAACAAATCACAAAGATATTGGCACTCTTTATTTACTATTTGGTGCTTGAGCTGGCATAGTGGGAACCGCACTAAGCCTCTTAATCCGAGCTGAATTAGGCCAGCCGGGAGCCCTACTTGGAGATGATCAGATTTACAACGTAATTGTAACCGCCCATGCTTTTGTAATAATTTTCTTTATAGTCATGCCTATTATAATTGGAGGCTTTGGGAACTGACTTGTTCCACTGATAATTGGAGCCCCCGATATGGCATTTCCCCGAATGAATAATATAAGCTTTTGACTCCTCCCTCCCTCTTTCCTATTACTCTTAGCCTCATCCATAGTAGAAGCAGGGGCCGGTACGGGCTGAACAGTATATCCCCCCTTAGCAGGAAATCTAGCCCATGCAGGAGCCTCTGTAGACCTGACTATTTTCTCTTTACATCTGGCAGGGGTGTCTTCAATTTTAGGCGCAATTAATTTTATTACCACGATCATTAATATAAAACCCCCAGCCCTCTCCCAATATCAAACTCCACTCTTTGTCTGATCAGTCCTTATTACAGCTGTTCTTCTTTTATTATCTCTTCCTGTACTAGCTGCCGGCATTACAATGCTATTGACAGACCGAAATTTGAATACAACTTTCTTCGACCCGGCTGGAGGAGGGGATCCTATTCTATATCAACATTTATTCTGATTTTTTGGTCACCCTGAAGTATATATTTTAATTTTGCCTGGCTTTGGTATTATTTCACACATTGTCACTTACTACTCAGGGAAAAAGGAGCCTTTTGGCTATATAGGAATGGTTTGAGCTATAATGTCGATTGGATTTCTAGGATTTATTGTATGAGCCCATCATATATTTACAGTAGGAATAGATGTAGATACTCGAGCTTATTTTACTTCTGCTACAATAATTATTGCTATTCCTACAGGAGTAAAAGTTTTTAGCTGATTAGCCACCCTCCACGGAGGCAACATCAAATGATCCCCAGCCATATTATGAGCTCTTGGATTTATTTTCCTTTTCACAGTTGGTGGTTTGACAGGTATTGTACTTGCTAATTCTTCCCTTGATATTGTCCTCCATGACACTTATTATGTAGTAGCACATTTTCATTATGTGTTATCTATAGGAGCTGTATTCGCTATCATAGGGGGCTTTATTCACTGATTCCCTTTATTCTCAGGCTACACCCTGAGCTCCACTTGAGCGAAAATTCATTTCCTGATTATATTTGTGGGCGTAAACATAACATTTTTTCCCCAGCACTTTCTAGGATTATCTGGTATGCCTCGACGATACTCAGACTACCCCGATGCTTATACAACTTGAAATACTGTATCCTCTATGGGATCCTTTATCTCACTAACAGCCGTTGTGCTAATAGTATTTATAGTATGAGAAGCATTCGCCTCCAAGCGAGAAGTAATAACAGTAGAATTACCCTCAACAAACCTCGAATGATTGCATGGGTGTCCCCCACCTTATCATACATTTGAAGAGCCTACCTATGTCAATCATAAGTAAAACAAGAGAGGAAGGTTTCGAACCCCCTAAAATTGGTTTCAAGCCAACACCATAAACCACTATGTCTCTCTTAATAAACAAGATATTAGTAAAACTTACATAACTTTGTCAAAGTTAAGTTACAGGTGAAACCCCTGTATATCTTTATGGCATACCCCTTCCAACTAGGATTTCAAGATGCAACATCACCTATTATAGAAGAACTATTAAGTTTTCACGACCACGCATTAATAATTGTTTTCCTAATTAGCTCTCTTGTGTTGTATATTATTTCACTAATATTAACGACTAGTCTCACTCACACTAGCACTATGGATGCTCAAGAGGTAGAGACAATCTGGACAATCTTACCAGCTATTATTTTAATCTTAATTGCTCTTCCCTCATTACGAATCCTTTATATAATAGACGAGATCAATAATCCATCAGTGACAATTAAAACTTTAGGTCACCAATGATATTGAAGTTATGAGTACACTGATTATGAAGATTTAATATTTGACTCCTATATGATCCCTACAAACGAATTAAACCCTGGACAACTCCGCCTGCTCGAAGTTGATAACCGAGTAGTACTACCAGCCGAGTTAACAATTCGAATATTAATTTCATCTGAAGATGTATTACACTCTTGAGCCGTCCCTTCTCTAGGTTTAAAAACAGATGCCATCCCAGGGCGTCTGAACCAAACAACACTGCTATCCACCCGCCCAGGTATTTACTACGGCCAGTGTTCCGAAATTTGTGGATCTAATCACAGTTTTATACCCATCGTCCTTGAAATAGTCCCCCTAAAACACTTTGAAAAGTGATCTCTATCCATAATGTAGTTCCATTAAGAAGCTAATCAGCGCTAACCTTTTAAGTTAGAGATTGAAAGTTTTAATCTTTCCTTAATGATATGCCACAGCTAAACACATCAACCTGGTCCATTACAATTCTATCTATAATTATTACCCTATTTATTATTTTTCAATTAAAGATCTCAAAGCACTATTACTACACAAACCCTGAGCCCCTAATCACTAAAACCCAAGAACATAAAAATCCCTGAGAAATTAAATGAACGAAAATCTATTTGCCTCTTTCATTACCCCAACACTAATGGGACTACCCATTGTCATCATCATTATTATGTTTCCCAGCATTTTTTTCCCATCAACAACCCGCCTAATTAGTAACCGCCTAGTTGCAGTACAAAAATGACTTATCCGCCTCACCACTAAACAAATAATAACCATTCACAGTAAAAAGGGTCAGACTTGGGCCCTAATGCTAATATCTTTGATTATATTTATTGGATCAACAAATCTAATTGGCCTGTTACCCCACTCTTTCACCCCAACCACTCAATTGTCCATAAACCTTGGAATAGCCATCCCCCTTTGGGCAGGTACAGTAATTTTAGGTTTCCGCCATAAAACTAAGGCATCTCTAGCACACTTTCTTCCCCAAGGTACCCCACTACCCCTAATCCCCATACTAATTATTATCGAGACAATTAGCTTATTTATTCAACCTATGGCCCTCGCTGTACGACTCACAGCAAATATTACTGCTGGGCACTTATTAATTCACCTAATCGGAGGTGCGACTCTCGCTTTAATAGATATTAGCATAACAACTGCTCTAATTACATTTATTATCCTTGTATTATTAACAGTACTAGAATTTGCCGTTGCCCTTATTCAAGCCTATGTATTTACCCTACTAGTAAGCCTCTATCTACACGATAATGCCTAATGACCCACCAAACACATGCTTATCATATAGTAAACCCAAGCCCTTGACCACTAACAGGAGCTTTATCTGCCCTTCTACTAACCTCTGGCCTAGTAATATGATTTCATTTTAACTCAATATTTTTACTACTAATTGGCCTCACTACAAATACATTAACAATATATCAATGATGACGAGATATTGTTCGAGAAGGCACATTCCAAGGACACCACACACCAATTGTACAAAAAGGTCTTCGTTATGGAATAATTTTATTTATCCTATCAGAAGTGTTTTTCTTCTCTGGCTTCTTCTGGGCTTTTTACCACTCAAGCCTAGCTCCTACTCCAGAACTAGGCGGCTATTGACCCCCAGCAGGCATTACTCCTTTAAACCCTATAGAAGTTCCACTTCTAAATACATCAGTACTGCTGGCCTCGGGAGTATCCATTACATGAGCACATCATAGCCTTATAGAAGGTAACCGCAGCCACATGATACAAGCATTATTTATTACTATTCTTTTAGGCCTTTATTTTACAATACTTCAAGCCTCCGAGTATTATGAAACACCCTTTACTATCTCCGACGGTATTTATGGCTCTACTTTTTTTATAGCTACAGGGTTCCATGGACTTCATGTTATCATTGGCTCAACATTTTTAATTGTTTGCCTCCTACGACAAATAAATTTCCACTTTACATCTAACCACCACTTCGGATTTGAAGCCGCGGCATGATATTGACACTTCGTAGATGTAGTATGACTATTCTTATATGTCTCCATTTATTGATGAGGCTCATATTCTTTTAGTATAATCTAGTACAACTGACTTCCAATTAGTTAGACTTGGATAAACCCAAGAAAGAATAATTAACCTCATATTAACACTAATCACAAATACTCTACTAGCATTACTACTAGTCACCATCGCATTTTGACTCCCCCACATAAACACTTATGCCGAAAAATCAAGTCCATATGAGTGTGGATTTGACCCCATGGGATCCGCCCGTATCCCCTTTTCAATAAAATTCTTCCTAGTAGCTATCACTTTTTTATTATTTGATCTAGAAATTGCACTTTTATTACCCCTGCCATGAGCATCCCAGACAGACAAACTCTTACTTATGTTATTTATGTCTCTCTTTTTAATCTCATTGTTAATTATTAGCCTGGCCTATGAATGATTACAAAAAGGATTGGAGTGATCTGAATATGATAATTAGTTTAACATAAAATAAATGATTTCGACTCATTAGATTATGATAGTTTCATAATTATCAATATGTCCTTAACTTATATAAATACTATAATAGCATTTATTACATCCCTCCTAGGCCTACTTATATACCGATCTCACCTAATATCATCACTATTGTGCCTAGAGGGTTTAATACTCTCCCTATTTGTGCTAGTTTCTTTAACAATTCTCACAACTAATCTAACCCTAACTAATATACTACCAATTATCTTATTAGTGTTTGCAGCCTGCGAGGCAGCACTAGGTCTATCACTACTAGTAGCAGTATCCAACACATATGGAGTTGATTACGTACAAAACTTGAATATTCTCAAATGCTAAAAATTATTTTACCTACAATTATATTAATTCCACTCACATGATTATCAAAAAATAATACTATATGAATTAACTCCACAGTATATAGTTTAGCGATTAGCATGGTATGCCTACCCTTGATAAATCAGCCCTGCGATACTAGCCTAAATTTATCTCTATTATTTTTCTCGGACTCCTTATCTACCCCGCTATTATTACTAACAACATGATTATTACCGCTTATAATTATTGCCAGCCAATATCATTTATCCAAAGAATCAGTTCCACAAAAAAAACTATATATCACTATAATGGTGTTACTCCAAATTTTTCTAATCATGACATTTTCTGCCACCGAACTAATTATATTTTACATTTTATTCGAAGCCACACTAGTACCCACTCTTATTATTATTACTCGATGGGGAGGTCAAACAGAGCGATTGAACGCTGGTATCTACTTCCTTTTTTATACCCTGGCAGGATCTTTGCCCCTGTTAGTTGCATTAATTTATACTCAAACTTTAATAGGCTCATTAAACTTATTATTAGCTCAGTACTGACACCAAACCCCAACACAAATATGAGCTAGCTCAACCTTATGAATAGCCTATATAATAGCCTTTATAGTAAAGATACCCCTATATGGTCTCCATCTATGACTACCTAAAGCCCACGTTGAAGCACCTATTGCAGGCTCCATGGTCTTAGCCGCCATTCTGTTAAAACTAGGCGGATATGGCATACTACGAATTACCCCTATACTAAATCCCACCGCCAACTACATAGCCTATCCCTTTTTAATATTATCCCTATGAGGTATAATCATAACCAGCTCTATTTGCCTACGCCAAACAGACCTAAAATCCCTAATTGCCTATTCTTCAGTTAGTCATATAGCACTTGTAATTATAGCCATTTTAATTCAAAGCCCTTGAGGTTATATAGGAGCTACAGCACTAATAATTGCCCATGGTCTAACATCCTCTATATTATTTTGTCTAGCAAATTCCAATTATGAACGAACCCACAGTCGAACCATGATTCTGGCTCGAGGCCTACAAATAATCTTACCCCTAATAGCGGCCTGATGATTATTAGCAAGTCTTATAAATCTAGCCCTACCCCCATCCATCAATCTAATTGGAGAACTATTTGTAACTATAGCTATATTCTCATGATCAAATTTTTCTATTATTATATTAGGCATTAATATTACTATTACCGCCTTATATACACTTTACATATTAATTATAACCCAACGAGGAAAATACACTTACCATATTCACAATATCAAACCCTCATTTACCCGAGAAAACACCCTAATAGCACTCCACATAATTCCACTTCTTCTACTAATAATTAAACCACAAATTATTATAGGTAATATGTACTGTAGACATAGTTTAACAAAAACTTTAGATTGTGAATCTAACAATAGAGGCTAAGACTCTTGTTTACCGAAAAAGAATACAAGAACTGCTAACTCATGTATCCATATTTAAAAATATGGCTTTTTCAACTTTTAAAGGATGGTAGTTATCCATTGGTCTTAGGAGCCAAAAATTTGGTGCAACTCCAAGTAAAAGTTATAAACATATTTTCCGCAATAATATTACTCTCACTAATTATTTTAACCCTGCCTCTCATTAATAATACCAAAGTGTACTCCAATATCAAATCTTACCCAGAATATGTTAAAATAATAATCTCATATTCCTTTACAATTAGCCTATTACCGACTACCATATTTATCTATTCCGGAAAAGAAATAATAATCTCAAACTGACATTGAATGACAATTCAAACTATAAAATTATCTCTCAGCTTTAAGCTAGACTTTTTTTCTATAATATTTGTTCCTATTGCCCTTTTCATTACTTGATCTATTATAGAATTTTCAATATGATATATACACTCTGACCCAAACATTAATAAATTCTTTAAGTATCTATTAATATTCTTAATTACAATGTTAATTCTAGTGACCGCGAACAACATATTCCAACTTTTCATTGGCTGAGAAGGAGTAGGCATCATATCTTTTCTACTCATTGGTTGATGATATGCACGAGCAGACGCCAACACAGCTGCTTTACAAGCCATTTTATATAACCGCATCGGAGATGTAGGGTTCATCATATCCATAGCATGGTTTATGACTAAGTCCAACTCATGAGAAATACAACAAATTTTTATATTAAGTACAGAAAACACAACACTACCTCTAGCAGGCCTACTACTAGCCGCCACAGGTAAATCAGCCCAATTTGGCCTACATCCATGACTTCCCTCTGCTATAGAAGGCCCCACCCCAGTTTCAGCCCTACTCCACTCTAGTACAATAGTTGTAGCAGGCATCTTCCTACTTATCCGATTTTATCCCCTAATAGAAAATAATGAAACAATTTTAACACTAGCTCTATGTTTAGGGGCTATTACCACACTCTTTACAGCCATCTGTGCTCTGACCCAAAATGACATTAAAAAAATTGTCGCCTTCTCTACCTCAAGTCAACTAGGCCTTATGATAGTTACAATTGGCATTAATCAACCCCATCTAGCATTTTTACACATCTGTACTCACGCATTCTTCAAGGCCATACTTTTTCTCTGCTCCGGGTCTATTATTCATAACCTAGGTGATGAACAAGATATTCGAAAAATAGGAGGCCTATTTAAACCCATGCCCTTCACAACCACTGCACTAATTACCGGGAGTCTAGCATTAACAGGAATGCCTTTCTTAACCGGATTCTACTCAAAAGACATAATCATTGAAGCCGCTAACACATCCTATACAAACGCCTGAGCCCTCTTACTCACCCTTGTGGCCACATCTTTAACAGCCATTTACAGCTCCCGCATTATCTTCTTTGCTCTACTCGGAAAACCACGATTCTCATCCCTTATTACAATTAACGAAAATAATTCTCTACTAATTAACCCCATCATACGTCTCCTAATTGGCAGTATTTTCGCCGGATTTATTATCTCCAATAATATTTTACCCTCAACAGTACCCCAAATAACTATGCCCACATATCTTAAAACAACAGCCCTGTTTGTTACCCTAGCAGGATTTATTCTAGCCATAGAACTCAACTACTTTACCCAAAACCTAAAACCTACACGTCCAACAAGCCCACTAAAATTTTCAAACTTATTAGGGTATTTTCCACCAATCATACACCGCATCAACCCCCTCATAACTTTATATAATAGCCAAAAATTAGCTACCATACTGATAGATCTAATTTGACTTGAAAATTTACTACCTAAATCAACAGCCAAAATCCAACAAAACCTATCAACCTCTATTTCCACTCAAAAGGGGTTAGTTAAATCCTATTTTATATCCTTCTTAATTACTATCACTATTGCAATCGCTACGCTTAATTCCCTCGAGTAATTTCTAAAATAACCACCACCCCAATTAATAAAGACCAACCAGTGACAAATACCAATCAGTTACCATAACTATATAATGCACCAACACCCACAATCTCCGAATTAAAAAAACCCACTTCCCCCACATCATGAACAGCCCAATCTCCTACTTCATTAAATTCACAAACTAACTCTAGTTTCTCCCCAACTAGGAAATATGAGACCAATAGAAACTCCGCAATTAACCCAACAATAAAAGACCCTAATACTACTAAACTCGATACCCATGCCTCAGGATATTGCTCCATGGCCATAGCCGTTGTATAACCAAATACAACTAATATTCCCCCTAAATAAATCAAAAAAACTATAAGCCCCAAGAAAGAACCACCAGAGCTTACAACAATACCACAACCAACTCCACCACTCACAATCAACCCAACCCCACCATAAATAGGGGATGGCTTAGAAGAAAATCCCACAAACCCCACAACAAAAATAACACTTAAAGCAGATACAATATAAATCATCATTATTCTTACATGGATTATACCCACGACTAGTGACACGAAAAATCACCGTTGTATTTCAACTATAAGAACCACAAATGACCAACATCCGAAAATCCCACCCCCTTATTAAAATTATTAATCAGTCATTCATTGACTTACCTGCTCCATCAAATATTTCATCATGATGAAATTTTGGGTCCCTCCTGGGAATCTGTTTAGCACTACAAATTGTAACAGGCCTATTTCTTGCTATACATTACACATCAGATACTGACACAGCCTTTAACTCTGTATCTCACATATGCCGAGACGTAAACTATGGCTGAGTACTGCGATACTTACATGCCAACGGCGCCTCAATATTCTTTATTTGTCTCTACTTACATGTAGGACGAGGAATTTATTATGGATCCTACATATTTAAAGAAACTTGAAATATAGGAGTAATTTTACTTTTTGCTGTAATAGCAACCGCATTTCTAGGTTACGTATTACCATGAGGACAAATATCATTTTGAGGTGCTACCGTAATTACTAACTTACTCTCAGCAATCCCATATGTAGGAACTGACCTCGTAACATGAATCTGAGGTGGCTTTGCCGTAGACAAAGCTACTCTCACCCGATTTTTTGCCTTCCATTTTCTATTTCCATTTATTATTGCAGCATTAGTTATAGTTCACCTATTATTTCTACACGAAACAGGATCTAACAACCCAACAGGCATCCCTTCTAACATAGATATAATCCCTTTCCACCCGTACTATACAATTAAAGATATCCTGGGACTTTTCATAATAATTTTAGTCCTATTATGCCTAGTTATATTTTCACCAGATCTACTAGGTGACCCCGATAATTACACACCAGCAAATCCACTCAGTACCCCTCCACATATCAAACCAGAATGATATTTTCTATTTGCATATGCTATTTTACGATCTATCCCTAACAAACTAGGAGGTGTATTAGCCTTGGTATTCTCCATCCTCATCTTATTTATTTTTCCCCTTCTTCACACTTCCAAACAACGCAGTATAACTTTCCGCCCCTTTAGCCAATGCCTGTTTTGACTATTAGTTGCAGACTTACTCACTCTAACGTGAATCGGAGGACAACCAGTCGAACAACCATATATTATCATTGGACAATTAGCATCAATTTTATATTTTCTAATTATTATTGTAATAATACCACTGACTAGCCTCATGGAAAACCATTTAATGAAGTGAAGAGTCTGCGTAGTATATAAATTATTCTGGTCTTGTAAACCAGAGAAGGGGAAGAATCCTCCCCCGAAGACTCAAGAGAGAAATATTTAAATCCCACCATCAGCACCCAAAGCTGACATTCTACTTAAACTACCTCCTGAATAAATTTACTTAAATACATAATTATATGTTTGTCAAAAAATATATAATTATGTATAATTATGCATACTATTATTTACCACATACTTAAGCATGTACATACAGACATTAATATTACATAATACATTATATGTATAATCGTACATACCATTATTTACCACATACTTAAGCATGTACATACAGACATTAATATTACATAATACATTATATGTATAATCGTACATACCATTATTTACCACATACTTAAGCATGTACATACAGACATTAATATTACATAATACATTATATGTATAATCGTACATACCCCATACATTTATATTAATGCTCGTCAACACGACTATCCCCAACCCATAGACATCACACAAACTACCTACCTCCGTGAAACCAACAACCCGCCCAATACGTATCCCTCTTCTCGCCCCGGGCCCATAACATGTGGGGGTTTCTACAATGGGTCGTAAACGACATCTGGTTCTTACTTCAGGCACATACAACTAATAATCGCCTATACGTTCCTCTTAAATAAGACATCACGATGGATTCATGACTAATCAGCCCATGCCGCGGCATAACTGTGGTGCCATGCCCTTGGTATTTTTTAATTTTTAGGGATGCTTGGACTCAACATTGGCCGTCAAAGGCCCCGACCCGGAGCATGGACTCCAGCTGGACTTTAAGTGCAGACCCTTTATCCTCATAATGGTGTTCAGGACAAATTATTAATGGTTCAGGACAAATTATTAATGGTTCAGGACAAACTTGCAATCATTCAAGGATTAGGATTAGTATAAACACACATTCCAAGTAGTTTTATAAACATAAACTTAAGCACGGATAAACTATTCATGGTTACAGGACATCATACGCATACGCATACGCATACGCATACGCATACGCATACGCATACGCATACGCATACGCATACGCATACGCATACGCATACGCATACGCATACGCATACGCATACGCATACGCATACGCATACGCATACGCATACGCATACGCATACGCATACGCATACGCATACGCATACGCATACGCATACGCACGTTTTGTATAGCAAACCCCCCTTACCCCCCATTAAACCCACACTTAAATATTACTAATAACATCTTGCCAAACCCCAAAAACAAGAATAGTAATACAAATGCCTACGGGCTTAATTTAATTTTACATAAATCCCACAATTCCCCTATCTAAGGAGTTACATCCCCTTACTTTAAAGATTCACATTCCTTAGACAGACATGTCCTCAGATCTGAAAACGACTTCAACCTATATCAAA